AGAAAAAAAGCGCAGCACCAATAAACCCATGAGATATTATTTGTAAAATGGCTCCGTTTAGTCCCGTATCGGTTATAGAACCAATTCCGATAAGTATGAAACCCATATGAGATACAGAGGAATAGGCTATTCTTTTTTTTAAATTACGTTGGCCAAGAGATGTTAAGGCTGCATAGATTATTTGTATTGTGCCTACTATCACTAACCACGGAGAAAATATAGAATGGGCGTGGGATAATAATTCCATATTAATCCGAATCAATCCATACGCTCCCATTTTTAATAAGATTCCGGCTAAAAGCATACAAGTACTGTAATGTGCTTCTCCATGGGTATCTGGTAACCATGTATGTAGGGGTATAATCGGCGATTTGACAGCAAAAGCAATAAAAAACCCAATATAGAATATTATTTCCAAAGCCGCAGGATACGACTGATTAACTAATGTTGCAAAATTTAATGTCGGTTCAGCAGAACCATATAAACCGACACCCAGAACTCCCATTAAGAGAAAAACGGAACCTCCCGCCGTATATAAAATAAATTTTGTAGCCGAGTAAAGACGTTTCTTTCCCCCCCACATGGCTAAAAGTATATAAACCGGAATTAATTCTAACTCCCACATGATGAAAAAAAGCAAAAGGTCCCGAGAAGAAAATAATCCTATTTGCCCGCTGTACATTGCTAACATAAGGAAATGGAATAAGCGAGAATCTCGAGTAACCGGCCAAGCTGCTAAAGTAGCTACAGTGGTAATGAATCCCGTTAGTAGAATGGGTCCTATAGAAAGTCCATCTATTCCTAATCTCCAATGGAAATCAAAAAAATTGATCCATTTATAGTCCTCGACTAGTTGGATTAATGGATCATCAAATTGAAACTGATAACAGAATGCATAAGTCGTTAGAAGAAGTTCTAAAATACATATACATATAGTATACCACCTGATGACTCTATTTCCTCTATGGGGAAGAAAGAAAATGACGGAGCCTGCTAATATTGGCAAAACTACAATTATTGTTAACCAAGGAAAAAAATTCGTAGTAAAGACAAGATACACTTGGACCAGAAAAACCCGTGCTCAAAATAACATATATTTTTCGAGCACGGTCAATAAAAAAATCAAATGGATTCAAGTAGAATTTTATGGAACATATCAATAAGCTAGACCCATACTACGAGTTGTTTCATGCCATAAAGAAACCCGAACACTCAAGAAATCGGTTGGACAGGCGGATTCACATCTCTTACAACCAACACAATCTTCTGTTCTTGGAGCAGAAGCAATTTGTTTAGCTTTACATCCATCCCAGGGTATCATTTCTAATACGTCGGTGGGACAGGCTCGGACACATTGAGTGCACCCTATACATGTATCATAAATCTTTACTGAATGTGACATTGGATCTATACATTTTGGAATGTCATAAATTTTCGATATAGTAAACTTAAAAATGAATGGTATATTTAGATACTAGACGAATCAATGAGTTATCAGAAAAATTTTAATCTACTTCTGTAGTGGCTCATGAGAGAGGGCTAAAATACTTTGATTTCTTATGTTTGTGTAAACATGATTAAAGCTCACGTAGCAGACATGCTTATTTGAATTTATTTATCTTTCTAAATATACTATTATAATTTATATGATTAATACTACTTATTCAACAAATTAGATTGATTGATACGAGTTGATTTTCTATTACGATAAATTGATGAAACAATAGCCAGCCCAATAGCCGCTTCAGCGGCTGCAATAGCTATAACAAAAATGGAGAAAATGGATCCTTTTACTTGACGACTATCAAAAAAATCAGAAAATGTTACAAAGTTTATATTAACTGCGTTCAAAATAAGTTCAAGACACATAAGGGCCCTAACCATATTTCGACTCGTAATCAATCCATAAAGACCAACAGAAAATAAATAGGCACTCAAAACAAGTACATGTTCGAGTATCATTAAAAAACTCCTTATCAATCTTGATTCATTTCAATATAAACAAAAATTCAACCTATTTGATTGACTAGAATAGAACAAATACAGAACCAAATAATATATTTGGTAATAGATCGAACTAACGGGTTTCTGTTTTATATATATATATATATATATGAATAAAAAAACGGAAAGGAAATTACTGTGATAACCTGGAACAAAGGTTTATTTTTATTCCCAGTTCGAAATATTTTTTATTGACGAGCTACAGCAATTGCACCTATTAACGCAACTAAAAGAATTATTGAAATGAATTCAAATGGAATAAAAAAATCTGTTGATAAATGAATCCCAATTTGTTGACTATTACTTAAAAAATCTTGTTCTATAATCTGGTTTGATTTTGTAGTCCAAATAATCCCATACCATGACGTCTCTAGAATAGTAGTAATTAGTGAAACAAAAATACTTGTACAAACCACCGATGTAACCCCATCCCCAACGGTCCAAAGATGAAAATCTTTGTAATATTCGGAACCATTCATGAACATAACAGCAAAAATTATTAAAACATTTATGGCCCCCACGTAAATAAGAAGCTGCGCAGCAGCTACAAAATGTGAGTTTGATAGAATATAGACTAAGGATGTACAAATAAGAACCAATCCTAATGAAAAGGCAGAATAAATTGGATTGGGGAGTAATACCACTCCCAGACCTCCTAATATAAGACCCAATCCCAGAAAGGCTAAAAGAAAATCATGTATTGGTCCAGGTAAATCCATTATATATAAATAAATCGAAATCTTTCATAACTTTATTGACCTGTCCAGGAAAAAAGAAGTGATTTTATCATACTTCTTCATTAATAATTCATTATTAATTGAATTCAATTTTAATTTAACAGGTATGGATTGATCTAGATATAGTTATTGCACCTATTTCATTCTTTATCCAAAAGAGTAGTTTGAAACTCTCTATTTTAAAATCTATATATATATATTAATTTCAACTCAAAATTAAACCACAATTCTCACTAACAAAACCAATTAAAAGTTTAGAATTGTAGTTATTCACAAAGCAAAAGCCTCATTCTTTTACATAAAAATGGAGTCTTATTATATTACATTTTTAATTGGGAGTTGCTCTTGAATCAAGTATTTTTTATTTCAGGCCAATTTAAAATCGTCCGAGTCGTGTAATCGTCAATTATTGACATTGGTAAACGCCCCAAAGAAATTTGATTATAATTCAATTCATGACGATCATATGTAGAAAGTTCATATTCTTCAGTCATTGATAAACAATTTGTTGGACAATACTCAACACAATTACCACAAAAAATACAGATTCCAAAATCAATACTGTAATTAAGTAATCTTTTCTTTCTAATATCGGTTTCCAATTTCCAATCTACAACAGGTAGATCGATAGGACATACACGAACACATACTTCACAAGCAATGCATTTATCAAATTCAAAGTGGATTCGGCCACGGAAACGTTCCGATGTAATCAACTTTTCGTAGGGATATTGAATAGTTACAGGTAAACGACTCGTATGTGATAAGGTAATCATGAAACCTTGACCGATGTACCTTGCAGCTCGTACTGTTTGTTGACCATAATTCATGAACTCAGTTACCATAGAGAACATATCGTGAATATCTATAAAAAATTTTATGCTTATTTTGTTTCTTTCTCTTGTTCTTGTTTGAGACAAGTCGTGAAGATATAATATCGTATTCCTTTACAGTGAAAGAAGTTGGGAAGAAGTTGTTAATAATAGATTGCCTAGAGAAATGGGTAAAAGAAATTTCCACCCAAGATTTAATAGTTGGTCCATTCTTAGCCGCGGTAAAGTCCATCTTGTTGTGATAGGAATGAATAAGAACAAATAAGTTTTAGCTAATGTAATAAAGATACCAATTATTGTTCCAAAGACTCTACCCGCTTTATTTATGTCAAAAAAAGAAGGGAGGGCTATGTACGGAAGAGAAAGATTCCAACCCCCTAAGTAAAGAACCGTTACAAATAATGAAGAAACTAGTAAATTCAGATACGAAGCAACGTAAAATAAACCAAATTTGATACCTGAATATTCGGTTTGATAACCTGCTACCAATTCTTCTTCTGCTTCTGGTAAATCAAATGGTAATCTTTCACACTCGGCTAAGGACGAAATTAGAAAAACAATAAACCCTATAGGTTGACGCCATAAATTCCAACCCCAAAAACCATATTTTGACTGCGCTTCAACTATATCAACTGTACTTAAACTATTAGATAATCATAGTCGATGATAACATTACTGCTCGCAACGCTATTACAGAACCGTACATGAGATTTTCACCTCATACGGCTCCTCGAAGGTCGCACATAAATCTAAGGACCCGTTTGATATTATTTATCTTGATATGTTTATAGGCTAAACTAACAATCTTTCGTAAGGTCCCCAATTAGACAATGGAATTCTGTCTGCTATTTTCGTTTTTATTAGAAAGTGCTTCTGAATTGATCTTCTCTTTTAAAAATTTTTAATTTTTTTGTTGAGGAATAACTTAACCTTTGAATAAAATGTTTCTTGTAGAAATTAGAAATATCAATAAATAGTTCAACCTAGCATTTTTTATTACGAAAAAATAATACATTGCGTTAGTTCACGAAACATTACAAGAATTCTATCTCTCTAAAAAAAGTATTTCTTTTTTTGTAGTGCAATTCTGTCGATTTTCTTTTTTCGTTCCTATTCTCCTTTCTCAGAAAAAGGGACTTTACTTTAAAGAAAGCAAAGTAAAGGATTACTTCGTTCTTGATAGTTATTTAATTAATCGGTGGATAGGAGCATACTCTGGATCGGAATCGTGGGGGAGTACTCCTTCATCATTTCTACCAACGTAAAGCCCCAATTAGAATCCCTTTTTATGCAGTATGCACAGAAAAATCCTGTTGAATAACTTACATAATCTCTATTACGAATCCTTTGTGTACCTTGGTGTTCCTAACTATCCACTTTTTTGGTCAAAAATACCCCGTAAGGCTAATACATGTATGCTAAGAATTCTAACTAGTAAAATTCCTAGACAGTTGCTCTTTTGAACCCGCTTCAAGTCATGATGACTAATCACTCAATCTTGGGGTAAACAGTCTATAATGCTTATGTTTACTTTCACTGAACTCTTGTACATAGGAAATGAGACTGAATCTTTTTACTGCAAAAAAAGAAGCCGTATTTTTCACTCATAGAACTATCTGGTTTTGTTCATCAACCCGAATGATGAATAAAAAAGAAAAATGTATCTATATATTCAACTCATGAAATTTCCTTTCTATAAAGAAAAAAAATAGAGGAAATTTGATGTCTCAACGAATCACACGTAGAGATATTGATAACACACATAGAGTTAATGGTATTTCATAACTAATTGATTGAGCAGCAGCCCGTAAACCCCCTAAAAAGGAATATTTATTATTTGATCCATAACCTGACATAAGAAGGCCCACGGGAGCAATACTTGAAATGGCAATCCATAAAAAAACACCAATATTTAAATCCGATAAAACAAGGTGATATCCAAAAGGAATTACTAAAAAACTTAGTAGAATTGATGTGACTGCTATGGATGGTCCAATACTGAATAGACGAATATCTCCTCTTGATGGAAGAAGATTCTCTTTGAAAAGTAATTTTGTACCATCTGCTAAAGCTTGCAAAATTCCCAAAGGCCCGGCGTATTCAGGTCCAATACGTTGTTGTATCCCTGCGGATATTTCTCTTTCTAGCCAAACGATTACTAGTACACCTATTGTGATTCCTAATACAGGAGTAAAAATAGGGATAAGCATCCATATGATCCCATATACCTCCTTTAAGGATTCCAATCTAAAAAAAGAATTGATAGCTTGTATTTCTGTTGTATCTATTATCATTTTAACGATCAACTTCTCCCATAATGATATCTATGCTACCTAGTATCGTCATAATATCAGCCAATTTCATTCTTTTAACTAACTGAGGAAGGATTTGCAAATTGATAAACCCTGGTGGTCGGATTTTCCATCTCCAAGGAAAAACACCCCTATCTCCTATCAGAAAAATTCCTAATTCTCCTTTTGGGGCTTCTACTCTTACATAAAGTTCTTGTTTTGACAATTCAAAAGTAGGCGAAGGTTTTTTACTGATAAAGCGATAGTCAAAATCATTCCAGTCGGGATCCTGTACTTTATCAAAGCGCCGGATTTCTAAATTCTCATAGGGACCCCCCGGAATTCCTTCTAAAGCCTGTTGAATAATTTTTATTGATTCTGTCATTTCACTAATTCGTACTAAATAACGAGCTAATGAATCTCCCTCTTTTTGCCATTGAACCCTCCAATCAAATTCATCGTAAGACTCATAATGATCAACCTTACGAAGATCCCATGGTATTCCAGAAGCTCGTAGCATTGGTCCTGATAAACCCCAATTTATTGCCTCCTCTCCGCCAATAATGCCTATTCCCTCAACTCGCTCTAAAAAAATGGGATTCCGTGTAATAAGTCTTTGATATTCAGTAACTCTTGTTAAAAAATAGTCACAAAAATCCAAACATTTATCTATCCAGCCATGAGGTAAATCAGCAGCAACTCCCCCGATACGAAAATAATTATGCATCATTCGCATACCGGTGGCAGCTTCGAATAGGTCATATATCAATTCTCTTTCTCGAAAAATATAGAAGAAGGGCGTCTGTGCACCAATATCTGCCAGAAAAGGGCCAAGCCATAATAAATGCGAAGCTATACGACTTAACTCCAACATAATAACTCTGACATAGCTGGCCCTTTTAGGCACTTGAATATTGCCTAACTGCTCTGGACCATTTACAGTTATTGCTTCTGTGAACATAGTAGCTAAATAATCCCAACGTGTTACATAAGGTAAATATTGTATAATTGTTCGGTTTTCCGCAATTTTTTCCATCCCTCTATGTAAATAACCCAATATTGGTTCACAGTCAATAACATCTTCACCATCTAGAGTAACAATGAGTCGAAGAACACCGTGCATTGATGGGTGCTGAGGACCCATATTTACTATCATAAGGTCATTTCGTATAGCTGGTGCAGTCATAGGTTTTTTTTCGATTCATTTTTCCATGAATTGCTGAAAGCGAAAAGAAGTTCATCAAAATTTAAGCGAAAATGCAAAACAACTCTTCAAATTAATTATTTTTTGTTTCTCGAATCTCCAACCGGCCAATTAATTCTTTATAACGTACTTTATTTTTTTTTGACAAATAGGCCAGCAGCCGTTGACGTTTTCCTAGAACTTTACGCAGACCTCTCTGAGATAAATAGTCTTTTTTGTGCAATTCCAAATGTGAAGTAAGTCTCCGTATCCTATTTGTGAAACTCACTACTTGAAATTCAACGGATCCCTTGTTGTCTTTGTTTTCCTCTGTCAAAAAAATTACACTTAATTTTTTTTTTATCATAAAAAGTTCCTCTTATATTTATTTAATTTACATATATATCTTATATTATAGTTTATCGCTCAGTAATAATAATATCAGTCATTTTAATGTAGTAATTAGTATACACAAATTTTTTTTCTGGACTCCTGATTTTATTAATAAAAATTTGAATTTTCTTTGGGCAGGGATAAGGAGGGGATGGTACTTTTTTACACTCACAACGTCGAAAAATTGAGACCTAAAATTAGGAAGATTCCGTTGATTCGTTTATAGATTTTATCCAACCAAATGGATACGTCATTGATTTAGTATTAACGATTTAGTATTAACGAAAAAAGGATCTATATCTATTTTAAACTGATAAGGGCATATGTGCATCTGTTTGCTTTTCTATATATATGGTACAGAATAGATATGAAAAATGTACCATCAACCTATTTTTTTTGATTGTGGATATATTCTTAATATACTAAAAAGGTTTCCATTATTGGTAGCAAACCAATATCGATTCATACAAGCCAAGTCTTCTAATCGATAATTGGGCCAAAGAAAAAACTTTAATTGAATTAATTCGTTTTTATCTATATCAAAATGTTTACTTTGATCCAAAAAAAGATTCCCACTTTTTATGTTTTTCGTGTTACAAAATACTCGATTTCTATTGACACCATTTCTATTTTTTGAATTGAAAAAAATTAGAATTCTCAATTCTCTACGACGTCTAGACGATAAAATATTTTCAGGAACAATAAAATCATAAGATTTTTTGTCTAGATTTTTCGTTATTTTTTGATATCTTGTAATAGATTCATCCAATTTTTTCTTATTGATATATCTTTTTTGTCGATATCTTTGAGGAGTTTGGTACTTACTCTTATGAACCAACGAAATAACTATGGTTTGATACATAATAAAGTATCCGTCGTTTTTTACAGACAAACGAATCGGTTCGATAAGAAATATCCCCTTTTTATTCAATTCTATAGGAGTCAATTTATTCCGAATCACCATTATATCCAGATTTATTTCTTTCCTTTGAATAGACGATATAGTAGTATCTCTTGGATTTCTCAGTCCAAGCAAATAACAATAGATTTTGATATTATTGATCATTCTTTCAGTGAACTTCGGAATTAAACCGTCGTCTATTATCCATTGAAAAAGCAAATAGTGTTTGCGTAAGAAAATGATTTCTGGTCTCATCTTATTCCGCATCTTGGATTGTTTTTTCGTTTTACCTTGGTTTTGTGCATAGGATCTAAGACCTTTTCGGCCTGAGGGTTCTTTTTTTTCTTGATTTTGATTCATTATTTCAAAATATATTTTTTCATTCGATGGTCTAAAAAAATGGAATTTTTTATTTTCATTTCTTTTTTTATTTTTATTCAAACTTAAAAGAAGTAATTTGCTTGGTATAATCCACGGTTTGGTTTTGTATACATTATAAAGTGGCACAAATTCTGGAAAGAAAGGAAGTTTCAGATTCGTTGATATTGATATGGGGTTTAGTATTTCTTCATTCATTTCCATCCAATCAAAAAAAAGTTTCTTGTCATTAATCGGATTTCTTTCTGAATCTTCAGGAATCGTCAGAAAAAAAAGAGCGTTTTTATCTATTTTCTCCAGTTTTGGGTAATTCTTCCTTCCAATCTTAGTATTTCTATTACCGTTATAATCCATTTTGGTCCAGGGCTCAATATCGATTTTTTTTCTTAGAAAAAAATTTATAATTTTCCAATCAAAATATTTTCTATCCGGATTTGTTTGCATAGACATAAGATTGCCCCTTTCTAGATAATTATTGATAGGAATTTCCTCCAGGCTTTCAAATAGTTTTTGTTTATAATTGTTGTACTTAAAAGTAATCTTTTGGTTGTTATTTAATTCTGATTCTGGTGGTGATTCATAAATAATATATGAGGCCTTGCTCATTTTAGAATTAATAGATTTATATGATAAAAGATCGTATCTATAGTATTTTGAAAAATTATATTTTTGGTTTGGTAATGGATATACTTTAAAATCTTTTTCTTTTTTGTCAGAAAATACTAGTTCTTTTTCATATGAATTCCATTTTTTAAAATCTTTCTTTTTGGTCATACCGCTTTCATTTATTTTAGTTCTCCATTTTTGTGGTATTAATCCAGCCCATTTAATCTGAGAGAAATTGTATTGATGATGACCTCTTAACCAGTTTTTCCATTGACTCGTTTCACAACTTGAAAATATCTTATGTCCTAATTCGGAATGAAATATTCTTTGTGTCACAAAAGAATTCTTTATTGGAGTCTTACGAAAAAAAGATGTTCCATGAGAGTAAAAAATACATCTTAACTTATACAAGTGAAGAACTTGGGTTTGTGATAATTTGTAAAATACATATGCTTGCGATAAGCAAGATAAGTCAAAAAAAAGATGTGAATTTCTATTACTAACTTTAATATTGTAAAGCGCCCTTTTTAGAGTCGAAATATATTGAATTTCTTTTTTGTGTTTTTTTTTTATTTCTTGGTTTGTTTTAGTATTGTAAATGGATTTATAAAAATAAAAAATTCTTGATTCGAGAACATGTTGTGTAGGAATTCTGGCAATATTAATGATACATA